GCTTCCTCTAACAATTAGATCTTTTATCCATAGAAAAAAAGGGACATATCTATTTCTTCATATTTCGGCTTATATGAAGTCTCTTTCTTTGCTACAGCTAATAAAAATCGTTGTTTTGTACGATACTTATGTAGAAAGCCCTTTTTTTTTATTTGTAGTATTTACTAGCCTATTTTATCTTTTTTCCTCTTTTCTATAGTGGAGATAATCGCACGTAATGACAGATCACGGCCATATTATTAAAAGCTTGCGGTAAGAATGGATTTCGTTCCAGTGCTCGGAAATAATATTCCAAAGCTTTCGTATGTTCTCCGTTGCTTGTGTGGATAAGGCCTATGTTATAGAGTATATAACTTCGATCATAGGGATCAATTTCTAGTCGCGTAGCTTCGTAATAATTTTGTAAAGCTTCTGCATAATTTCCTTCGGATTGGGCTGACATCCGTTACGGTCGTTCATTCTATTCAAAGAATCCCCGTTCCAGAACCGTACATGAGATTTTCACCTCATACGGCTCCTCCCTTCTGTGCATAATGATAATAATCCATGAAATGAAAATGAAATATTCTCATTATAAACTCAGAGGGGCTAGCGTTTTTACAAGAAATCTCTAGCCAACCCTCCCGCAAGAGGTATTTTATTAACACCAAGGACATTGGTGCTATATAGAAAAGGTAACTCCAACAATTTCTTTGTCCTCAACGCCCCCTATTTTCAGGAATTAGTCACTTCAACGGTCTTCGATGGTTATACAGGTATCCGAAGTACGAACGAGATGGATGTTTGTTGTCCCAACCATTCTTGGTAGTCCCGATCCCGATAAGGAAAGGGGATAATTTATAACAAAGTTTTTATCGTGTTGATTCCTAGGTGTAGCGCTTCTTCCCCTATGCCGCCTATTGGTACTAGTGGAGTGGGATTGACCTGGAATACAGAACCCAAACCCATAGGTCTAACCTTTCGCTTAAGACTCTCGAATCAAAATGAAAGGGTCTGAGGCTGCATCAACCGAGGATACACGACAGAAGGGGTTGTTCCATTTTCAAACTTCACCTTCAACAAGCGTAGGTTTATTTCAATAATAGTTTTCTTTCTATCCCGAATGAATCTTTCTATCCCGAATGAATCATATGGCTTTCTCGTAAGACTGAGAATGATAAAGAAATTCAAAGAATAAAAAAAAAATCAAATCGCACCATCTCTGTAATAGGTAAATGCTTCTTTTTCTCCTGAAGTTGTCGGAATTATTCGTAATAAGATATTGGCTACAATTGAAAAGGTCTTATCAATAAAATTTCCATTTATCCGCGATCTAGGCATAGTTAACAATCCATTCGATAATTCTTCGCATTACCTCTCTGGGGAAAAGAATCCCACAAAAAAGGAATTTATAGTACGAAATAACATAAAAACAGACTCATTCTAAAAAAAGATGTGGACCTTCCCATCCACTCAAATTCTTTCTTTTTGACAGGAATCGATAGGAAGAAAGGTTTGAATCAAATTGGATTTCAGCCAAACCAATGGAGTAGTATACCAATGAACAGAACTAGTTCTATTTCATCTAAGTGAAAGAATCAAGGAATTTTTCCTACAAATTAGGATACCTCGAGGAGTTAGTTTTGATTGGATTATGATCCAAAGAGGAAATTAACCTATTTATGATATGATAAAAATACACTATACAATCAAAATTCCAAAACCCCTGGTATGATTCCAGAATTTGTAATATATCCATGAGGTAAAGGTAAGTAGTTCTGAAACTGGAAAGAAAGCTATTTTTTAATTCCTATAGAATTTTGTTTTTTTGTTTATAAATATAAAGTTTTTTGTTTATAAATATAAAGTCTAACTGTAATATAAAACTAACTGTAATATAAAATATGAATCCATCAGACGATTCGTTCCAATTCCTTGGTTTAATTCTGTTCGGTATAAATATTAGAATCAGAAAAAGGTTACTTAGAAAATATTTTTTTATCCATAAAACCCCGAAGCCCCGAAGGAGGATTCTTCTTTCATGAAACGTTTTATTTTTTTTCTATTGTTCATTTTTATAATTGATCAGGAATACCTATACTGCAATAAGATGAAGACTGCAATAAGATGAATGACTCGCTATTTACTCGTTTTCTGGGTCATAATCATAAGATTAGGAGAGATGGCCGAGTGGTTCAAGGCGTAGCATTGGAACTGCTATGTAGGCTTTTGTTTACCGAGGGTTCGAATCCCTCTCTTTCCGTTTCTTCTGATGACTTGAGATTTTCTTTCGAAATCGAAAGAAAATCTCAAGTACTTTTTTATCATAGCATAATATCTACAATTAGAATAAAAAAAAAAAAATGAATAAATTAAGCAACAAAAACTTTTTTATTTTTTTTTTATTCTTCACGTCCAGGATTACGTCCTGGATCATTAGATAGGAATCCGAAGATGAAGAGAGAAACAAAGAATATCACCACTGTGTAAACGAAGAGTTTGAGAGTAAGCATTACAAAAT